CATCCAACCAAATTCTGCCCAGCTAAACAGAGTAGACTCCTTCGAATAATGACTGACAATTCTTTCTAGCGGCAGATCTCCCATTTTCAAATAGGCTTTTAGCCTTCGTTTCCTTTGTAAACGCCCTTTTGTGTTACCCACCATCTGCAGTAAGCTCAGCCGCTCGAGCAGATCCTCCTCAACTAGCCGCTCGGTGTGGATGCTAAAACCCAAATACTTCGTTTGAAGGTCAACGAAATCTACTAGCCTCGGCGAGTCACTCCGGTATTGTGTTTTTTTTTTACTGAACCCTTTTTCATAATCTTCTCTAATAACTTCTTGGATGTCTTCGATGTCGATGTCTTCGATGTTTTGACTAACATTTGCTTTTGCTTTAGTTGCTTTTCCTTTAGTTGCTTTTCCTTTAGTTGCTTTTCCTTTAGTTGCTTTTCCTTTAGTTGCTTTTCCTTTAGTTGCTTTTCCTTTTGCTTTAGTTGCTTTTCCTTTAGTTGCTTTTCCTTTAGTTGCTTTTCCTTTAGTTGCTTTTCCTTTAGTTGCTTTTCCTTTAGTTGCTTTTCCTTTAGTTGCTTTTCCTTTAGTTGCTTTTCCTTTTCCTTTAGTTGCTTTTCCTTGACTAACATTTGCTTTTGCTTTAGTTGCTTTTCCTTGACTAACTTCTTCTTCTTCTTCTTCTTCTTTTCCTTTGAAATTTAAAAGAAGTAACTTCATAGGTCTAAGCCACGGGTTCATTTGATATGTCCTCTTACGTAGCAGAAATTCTGGGAAGAACCAATCTTCCTGATTCGAATCTTCCTCATTCGAATTCGCTCTGGGTGCCTTTAAGATTTCTTCATTCATTCCCATCCAATTAAAAAAGCTTTTTTTGTCTTCTTTGATTTCTGGCTTTTCTTTGAGTTCTGGATCTTCTTTGAGTTTTGGATCCAAGAGCATTTTTGGAACGATATCATAAATAAGACCTCTATTCTCATTCTCAATTATTTCAGAATTCTCATTCTCAATTATTTTAGAATTTTCATTCTCAATTATTTTAGAATTCTTAGTCTCAATCTTAGTATTTGTATTATGGTTAGGGTCGATCTTTTTCCCAGCCTCCAAATTGACTAGATATTTTTCGAAAAACTTCCAATCAAAGTCCATATATTTTCTTTCAGGTTTTTTCTTTCGCATTTTTTTCAGAGACATATAAACCTTGTCTAGATAATTGTCTAGAGAATTCTTGTCTAGATAAACCTCGTCTAGATAATCCTTGTAATAATCCTTTTCTAGATAAAGCTGGTCTAGAGAATCCTTGAAATAAACCTTGTCTAGAAAACTCTTGTCTAGATAATCCTTGATATAATCCTTGTCTACATAAGTATTGTCTAGATAATTGTGTAGATAAGTATTGTCTCGATAAAGCTTGTCTAGAAACTTCTTGTCTAGTATACAATCCTTGAAATAAGTCTTGAAAACAATCTCCTCTGGTATATCAAATAAGTCGATCTCTTGGCTCTTATTTACTTGTAATGGCAATTTAGAAATAGAGGAGTCCTTCTTAGTTTCAGAAGAAATGTATTTATATGCTAAAAGATCATATTTATAGTTTTTCTTAAACTTAGTTTTTTGATTTCTTACTACTGAATATACTTCAGAATCATCTTGTTTTTTGGAATGAAGTAATGGGTCTTTTTCATATGAATCTCCTTTATTTAAATCGTTATTTTGAGGCGTATGGCGTCGGTTGACGTTATTTCGCCAGGTTTGTGCGCCTACTCGCTCCCAATGAACCTTAGATAAATTGTATTGAGACTGACCTCTTAACCAGTTTTTCCATGGATTCGTTCCAAAATTTCGAAGTTTCTTAGGCTTTAATTCGGAATGAAATATTCCCTGTCTTTCAAAAGAATCCTTTATTGCAGTCTTAAGAAAAAAAGACGTTCCGCGATATTGAAGAACAGATCTTAACTTATCACTAACTAGGGTTTGTGATAATTTGTAAAATACATATGCTTGTGACAGGGAAGATAAATTTGGCAAGGAAGCAAATTTCGGAACAATCTGGGACTTCCGCTTATTTATATTTTTTATAGTCGAACTAATTCTTTTTTGATTTGTTTCAGTATTGGAAATGTCTTTCTCAAAAAATTTTTTTGTTAAATTGATTCTAGAAATCTTAATGATACATAGAAAGATATCTAGGTATATTTTGTATATTTTTTCAATGAAAATTTTTTGAAAATAATTCCATTTACTTAGTAATCGAACAGTTCTTCTTTTTACAATTTTCCAAATATTTTTTGGCGATTCTACATTATTATTTTGCTTTTTGTTGTTAGGATTATTATTTAGTCCTGGAGTTAGTTTTTGTTTTTCTTTTGTAATTCTTTCTATTTGATTTTTGATTCTGCTTGTTCTATTAATCAGATTTTGTATTTTTTCTTCTGAATTTGTAGAAGCTGTAGATCGAATTTGACTAAATGATTCATGAATTATCTCATTGCTGATTATAGAATCTTTTTCTTTTTGAGTTTCACTCGATTCATCTACTCCTATCCCTTTCAATCTTGTATTTTTTTTTATTATTTTCAAAATTGTGCTTTTTAGAACTAGAACCCTTTCTTTAAGCCGTTTTATGCTTTCTTTAAGCCGTTTTATGCTTTCTTTTGGGTTTCCTAGAACTCTAACAAAATTTTTCTTTATTTTTTGGTTGAAAACGCTTCTTATAAGTCGAAAGTCGCTCCCTTCCAATTTTGCTGCTGCTAATCTTTGACTTTTTTTGTCTAGTTCGTTAAAAATGGGCCCCCAAAAAATGGAAAAGGAACGGTTGGGTCGGGCACCACCCCAAGGATAGGCAGCTAGTCCCCAGAAAGACCTTATAAAAGCATAATCGTTGGTTATCCTTTGTCTATCATCCGCTGTGTGCCAAGGTTTCAACTCGAAAGGCCATAAAACTTTGACCTGAAGACCGTATTCCCACCACTCCTCCGGAAAGTTGCTGATGGATATGACGCCTATAGCAAAACCGTCATCGTTGCATAAAAGATGAATCTCGTTTTCCCAGTCCTTTCTATCCTCAGCCCACTCGGGCTGCTGCAAAAATAAGATACGACCAATATTTTTAACTATTATCGCTAAAGGCAATGCAATATATCTTCTAAAATAGGAGTTAAAAATTAATATGCTACCTCTTACTCCTAGCCCACAATAAAGCTCATTCCATGAATCTATTCCATCCATCCGGAACAGCTCTTCGTCGGGGTCTAGTTCGAGGTTCTCTTTTTTGATTCTTTTCAATTTTTTCCGTTCTTTCAATGCTTTGCTTTTTTTTTCGTCTATCTTCCTTTTTGTCTGTTCTTTCTTAGGTCCCTTAAGAGTGAAAAGGTCCCCTTTTTTGATTCCAAACCTATGCAGCAAATTTTTCATTTTCAAAACAAGGGGTTTCAGTACCCTAAAAGAACTAGCCAGTCTACTTTTTAAGAAGCCCAAAAAAAGAGGGGAATGCGGAAACATTTCAATCTGTCTTACAACAACTCCGTTTTTACGCCTTAGGACGCGCGCAACACCTTTGATGTCATCCTGATGCCAAAATTGGTTGCGCATCGCTCTCAAGGAGGTCCTCCACACGTCCTTAGTCTCGTTTTTCCACTCGATATTGGTGATGAGGCTGCCAACGTGAACATGAGCAAGGCTTTTCTCAAAGTCAATACTATAAGGGTCTCCCCCACTCTTGATCAAATTCTTCTCAACCTTCTCATTAATCTCTTTAGCAATCTCCGGATCAATCTTATTACTATCTTTAGAAAGATTTTTGAGAAGTAAATTTTGAGTATCCTGATTCAAAATAATTTCATATTTGTATTGTGCTGATATAATATCAAAGCACTCAATCTCTCCCCGCTTGGTCACAAAGGGTTCGCCCAGGTCGTATGCGACCTCGCGGAGTAATACGTATGACCAGCGAGGGACGCGTTGACCGATGTGCACTCGTCCCACACTTTCTCCCACTTTATAAGTCCTTATTTGCTGTAGCTTTTTTAGTTTTCGCTGGTTCCAATCAATGCCTCCCCCCCCTTTTTCCCAAGGCTTAGAAAAAAATTTTGCCAAAGGATTATAATATAATTTTCCTTCGGCTCTTAGTTTTAGTGTTTTACTTTTTAGTATCGCGAACATTCTCTCTTCAAATTTTGGGGACTCGAAAATGAAACCTGGCAAAAGGGTCTCATGAATTTGATTTAGAGCAAGGATTTGCTTAAGTTGAGATTCTGTAGGTTCATCGTCGATTCTTTCACGAGATTTTGTAGTTCCATTTTTTTTTCTTCGACAAGATTGCATTGCATTCTTTTTTCTTACACTAGATTTTGTAGTTCCATTTTTTTTTCTTCGACGAGATTGCATTGCATTCTTTTTTCTTACACTAGATTTTGTAGTTCCATTTTTTTTTCTTCGACGAGATTGCATTGCATTCTTTTTTCTTACACTAGATTTACGAGATTTAATTACATTGTAGACTTTTTCACGAAATTCACCCAATTGAAGAAGTGCCCTTTCTTCGCTTAGACGTGCTTCTTCGCGTCGACGTGCTTCTTCGCGTAGACGTGCTTCTTCGCGTAGACGTGCCTCTTCTTCCTTTTTCTCCTGTTCTTTGCTTTTCGGTGCCTTTTCTTCGCTTTTCTCCTTTTCTTCGCTTTTCTCCTTTTCTTCGCTTTTCTCCTTTTCTTCGGGATCCTCGATTACTTTTCTAAACTTTTTGATTCTTCCACGAGAGGGCCCATTCAACAAAGGATCATACTTTTTTGGTAGGCAGAGGCAGGTTTCGTTCATTTTCTCAATACAAACCCGAGTCCTTTTGTCGAGTATATCTAGAAAAAGAAATCCCGTGTCTAGAGCCGCAATTCTCTTTATAAACTCGTTATTTAAGTTGTTTTGTCTTTGTTTGTTCTTATAAAGCCAATCTTTGTCTAGTTTATCAAAGGAGAGTCTTTCTACTCTGGACGAAGATATCATCCCTTTCGTCAGTTCCT